ATATTTGTAGCAATAAAACACTATTGTTCCTCCCCGAAATTATATATGATCGATTACAAATATCTATGATCTGTCTTCTCTATAAAGGACCTGAAATACCTTGCTTACGTATCATTGGAAAATGCATTAACATAAATACGGCAGTAAGAAGAGGTAATACAAAAGTGTGTAAACTATAAAAACGGGTCAAAGTAGATTGACCCACACTAGCACTTCCACGCAATAACTCTACTAAAGGTGATCCTATTACGGGAATAGCTTCAGGTACGCCTGTCACGATTTTTACTGCCCAATAACCGATTTGGTCCCGGGGTAAGGAATAACCAGTTACACCAAACGATGCAGTCAATACAGCCAGAACCACACCCGTAACCCAAGTCAATTCGCGAGGTTTTTTAAATCCGCCCGTGAGATACACACGAAATACGTGTAGGATCATCATTAGGACCATCATACTTGCTGACCATCGATGAACTGATCGGATTAACCAACCAAAGTTGACTTCAGTCATTATGTATTGAACAGAGGCAAAAGCCTCCGTAACGGTCGGACGATAGTAAAAAGTCATAGCAAAACCCGTAGCTACTTGTACTAAAAAACAAGTAAGTGTGATCCCTCCTAGACAATAAAATATATTGACATGAGGAGGAACATATTTACTAGTTATATCATCTGCAATCGCCTGAATCTCGAGACGCTCCTCGAACCAATCATATACTTTATTGAGATAGGTAAACCAAGGGGACTCCCCCTCTGAGAACCGTATATGAGAATTTCATCTCGTACGGCTCAAGCAGAAACACCCAAATACTGATTACAATGGATATGTAATAGAAAATTTGAAATTTCTTATTTATCCACTTGATTCAATCGTCTCTGAAGATACGAAGGAACCAAAATCCGAACTCTCTTCTTTGTTGTGATGAGACTGCCAAAATATCAAGTTAGCTCATCTGTCTTTATGTTGATCGTTACAGGCCTCTTGAATCTTCTATTCCCCTATTTATTTGTTATTTGATTTGTTGTTTTTGTTTGTGCGTAATGCAGATTGACTATTGTTTACTATATTTTTTTTTGATAGGAATTCTCTTGTTGAGACCCTATGAATCGATTGAAACCTCAGATTCATACTAGAACCACGATGATTCAATAAAACCCAAAAACTAAGACCAAGGGTTCTATGAGTAAGAACTATTTGATCATCACTTATTCATAGATGTAATGACTAAAAATCCAGAGAAAGATTTGTCCTTCGGTCAAAATAAGCATGATTCTAAAGGAAGAAAAATCGTTCAATTTATCAAATACCTCTTTGTTTGAAAATTTTTTGAAGTCCAGTCACGAGGTCTGAATAGTAGGTATGAATCATAGTTCAAATATTTCTTGATCTATTCCATATATTCCGTGCTCCAGATACTAGGATGAATATCCGACGAGGCAGAACCATCTCTGTCGAGATGACAGACCCATTCTCTGTACTATCAATAGGATCAATTATAACAAGTCGCACACTCATATTCCGGAAATACCGAAACAACGGAATTCCACGGTCAAACTACCAGAATGGACTATAAATCTGAGTCCTAAGTGATTCATTTTTGATTGAAAAGCTAGGGCTTCTGGTTCTTATGAGCCTAATTCATTGAAATTCCATCCAGTAAAACGGAAGAATTATAAATCTCTAAAATAATAGATAGGAATATCGCAAATAGAGCCATTGCGACACCCATAAATGGGGTGGTTCCCCACCCAGGAGCCACTTTACCATATTCTGAATTCAATGGTTTCAATAAATCCCCTGTAATAGTTCGTCTTGGCCCAGATCTAGCACTACCCTCAACGGTTTGTGTAGCCATAAATACTATTGCATTGGTTGAGATCTGTTGACTTTGTATACTATTCCGTTGTAAATAAACGATTTTATCGTAGCATAGATCCATCGTGGTCTTGAAATTTTCTAATAATGGAAACAGCAACCTTAGTCGCCATCTCCATATCTGGTTCACTTGTAAGCTTTACAGGGTACGCCTTATATACCGCTTTTGGGCAACCCTCTCAACAACTAAGAGATCCATTCGAGGAACACGGAGACTAATTGAAGTAATGAGTCCCCCATATGGGGGACTCATTACTTCAATTAAGATAATGAAAAATCATTTCATCTTTTTAGTCGGGACCTTAGGCGGTTCTCGAAAAAATATAGCGAAAAAGATTATCCCTAAAGTCGAGACTAAGAGGAATGTATAAACCAATGCTTCCATAGATTCGATCGTTGTTTACAATTATAGCTTCCACACCTGTTCATTTAGGATTATTTCCCAGATAAAGAAAGGACAAGAGCAAAGAAAGGCGATGATTCAAATCAATATTTCTACGGTACCTTATGTCAAATCAAAAAAATCAAATATAGAGGCGAAAGATACCGGAGCAATGTTGTATCAGACTACCTGTCTCCTTGTAGTTGGATCTCCAAGTTTTTGGAATGCTCCAAATTCCACTTGAGCATCCAAATCTGGGTCAATCCCAGCAAAAACATCTCTGAACAAGGTTCGAGCGCCATGCCAAATGTGTCCGAAAAAGAAGAGCAAAGCAAACGTAGCATGTCCAAAAGTGAACCAACCCCTTGGACTGCTCCGAAAAACACCATCGGATTTCAAAGTAGCACGATCTAATTCAAAAATTTCACCCAATTGGGCACGTCTAGCATATTTTTTCACAGTAGCAGGATCGCTATAGCTGACTCCATTGAGTTCGCCACCATAGAACTCAACAGTTACACCCACTTGTTCGACACTATACTTCGATTCTGCCCTTCTAAAAGGAACATCGGCTCTCACAATTCCGTCTCCGTCCACCAAAACTACTGGAAATGTTTCAAAAAAAGTAGGCATACGGCGTACAAAAAGTTCATGCCCTTCTTTATCTCTAAAGATAGGGTGTCCTAACCATCCAACAGCTATCCCATCCCCGTTGTCCATTGAGCCTGCCCGGAATAATCCACCTTTCGCCGGATTATTACCGATGTAATCATAAAAAGCTAATTTTTCGGGAATTTTAGACCAAGCTTCCGATAAACTCAGATTTTCGGCTAGACTGGCGCCAACTCTTCGATATATTTCTTGCTGGAAGTATCCCTGATCCCACTGATAACGAGTGGGACCAAATAATTCGATCGGGGTAGTTGCTGAACCATACCACATAGTTCCAGCAACAACGAAAGCTGCAAAAAAGACAGCAGCGATACTACTGGAAAGGACAGTTTCAATATTGCCCATACGTAATCCTTTGTATAGACGTTGGGGTGGGCGGACACTAAGATGGAATAGACCTGCTAATATACCCAATGTACCTGCTGCAATATGATGAGAGGCTATTCCTCCCGGAACAAAGGGATCAAAACCTTCCGCACCCCACGCTGGATTTACAGATTGTACTTTTCCGGTTAGGCCATAAGGATCGGATACCCATATTCCAGGACCATACAAGCCTGTTACATGAAATGCGCCAAACCCAAAGCAAGCCACCCCTGAGAGAAATAAATGAATTCCAAAAATCTTGGGCAAATCCAAAGAGGGTTTTCCCGTACGTTCATCACAGAATATTTCTAGGTCCCAATACACCCAATGCCAGATAGCTGCTAAGAAGCACAAGCCAGAAAACACAATATGTGCCCCGGCCACACCTTCGTAACTCCAAATACCCGGATTCGTTATAGTTCCTCCTGTAATACTCCAACCGCCCCATGAATTGTTTATTCCTAAACGAGTCATGAAGGGTATAACGAACATACCCTGTCTCCACATTGGATCAAGAACGGGGTCAGAAGGATCAAAAACTGCTAATTCGTATAGAGCCATCGAACCGGCCCAACCGGAAACTAGAGCTGTATGCATTATATGGACAGAAAGCAGCCGACCGGGATCATTCAATACGACGGTATGAACACGATACCAAGGCAAACCCATGGAAATACCCCTTTCTCAAAGAAAAAATAGATACTATGTAACTTTATCACATTGGAAATAACTATGCTATGGACCTCACCCTTTCATTGGATTATCTCGAAACAAGGGTTAATATTTATTCTGTTCCGTTAGTAATAATTGAACAATTCTGTTCGTGGGAACAAAGAGAAGCAGATCTATTCTATACCCAATAAGTACCAATACGCAATGGGGGGATTAATCCTATTTTTTGTGAGCGAATGTATAGATACTTGTTTCTCATTCGAACGATCCGTTCGTAAGAATTTTCCTTTATTCCGTCTTCCTCTATGAATCTTCCAATCTATCGATAAAATACGATAAACGACAATATTATGAAGACAATAAACCATTGTTTGTTACGTTTCCACATCAAAGTGAAATAGAATACTTAAATTTTCTTTCATTTAATGCCCATTGGTGTTCCAAAAGTACCTTTTCGGAGTCCTGGAGAGGAAGATGCAGTTTGGGTTGACGTATAGTGTGACTTGTCAGACATATTGGGTCATATGGGATTTCCCCGTTCTCTCCCCCGATCGAGATATCCTCTGTTTCGCCCAAGAAAGATTGATTGAACCATCAATAATTCGAAGCGTGAAGTGCAATTAGATCAATTTATTTGGTTGGAGGATCAATATTCTCAATTAAAAGAATTTATGGTTGGCTTGGACCAATAAAATGAAGTATACAGGCTCCGTTCAGAAAATACCAAGGTAATCCATGTATGATTACCACCCTATCAGAAATGATTCCTTTATACCATATGAGTGATCTCAAATTGCCAATTAATGGAATAATATGATGATGATGAATACATCGAATATTTTGTGGAAGGCATGAAAATGAAACAAATTGAAAAAAAAAAAAAGAAGTCATAGCAAAAAGAAGTGGTACTGGGATCATTTGTCCTATATGTGCAAATCGAATTCGGGCGGATCTTTACCCGGAGTAGAGCATAAACCTAAAAGAGTGGAAGAGGCCCATTCGGGAACAAGAAAATTACATCGTGATTTAGATCTCGATGAAACAATACATCAATGAGGGGTTAGCTCGATAAGTTCAGTGAATTCTTTTTTGATTTTATAGGGAAGCAAGTCAAAACTCATGTTTCTTAAAAAATGGAAGAAAAAGCCCGCTACGAAAAAAGAAATAGGGCTGGAATCGACAATTTCTTTTTTTTTTTTTTTTTATTTTCTCAATTTTGATTTTTTGAACCGTATGCACCCAAAGGTGCGTGTACGGTTCCTAAGGAATAGAATTTTGTCCTAATCAACCGACTTCATCGAGAAAGATTACTTTTTTTAGGCCAAGAAGTTGATAGCGAGATCTCGAATCAACTTGTTGGTCTCATGGTATATCTCAGTATAGAGGATGATACCAGGGATCTGTATTTGTTTATAAATTCTCCCGGCGGATGGGTAATCCCAGGAATAGCTATTTATGATACTATGCAATTTGTGCCACCAGATGTGCATACAATATGCATGGGATTAGCCGCTTCAATGGGATCTTTCATCCTGGTTGGAGGAGAAATTACCAAACGTCTAGCATTCCCTCACGCTTGGCGCCAATGAGTTTTTTTATTTGAGAGAAAAAAAGACTATGCCTTCGTCATATGGAATATGAATAAAATAATAATAATATTAAGTAATAATAGCATGGCATTTCAAGTTCGATATGAGCAAACTATTATTATTTTTTCATAATATGAGATTATGTATCGAGATAGTAGTATGAAAGAAAGGTTATTTCCGACTTGATCTTATGTATCGGGGTCCATTTCAGCGTCACAAACCTTTTTGCTTCCACATCAGAAGTCTCTTTCCAATATTTATGTTATGAAAGAGTGTGAAAATAAAAAAAAAAAAGATCATTTTTTACTTATTTTTATTTGATCGGATCAGAAAGAAACTTTGGGATTGCTGAATCACAGACGAGATAAATATATAAAGCAACGGAACCATCATAGTATTTTTTGATTACTCCGAAAGGAAGGATGGTAAATGGATCATTCAACGATCTGGGTCTGATAGATTCGACTTGTCTCTTTCTTCGATGAAAAAAGAGAAAAAAAAAATTCCATTACAGAGCCGTATGCACAAAAGATGCCTGTACGGTTGTTCAATTCTATCTTTTTCTCCCTGCTTGTTATTCTTTATCCCTTCCCTTCGCCCAATCATGCGAGATAGAGGAATCGTTCATTATGTTATATCATCAGGGTTATGATCCATCAACCTGCTAGTTCTTTTTATGAGGCACCCACAGGAGAATTTATCCTGGAAGCGGAAGAACTACTGAAACTCCGCGAAACCCTCACAAGGGTTTATGTACAAAGAACGGGCAATCCTTTATGGGTTGTATCCGAAGACATGGAAAGGGATGTTTTTATGTCAGCAACAGAAGCCCAAGATTATGGCATTGTTGATCTTGTAGCGATCGAAAATACCGGGGATTTCGCATAAATCTTTGATTCCATTTCGAATCATAATTTGAATGAACCCTTATTTGATCTTTTATCTTCTTACCTGGGTAAAATATGAAATGGAAGTAATTCATAATCATCCGGTTAGGATCGATCTAAACCAGCCCATTCTGTATATGATTCAGCATGCCAACTATTAAACAACTTATTAGAAACACAAGACAGCCAATCAGAAATGTCACGAAATCCCCCGCTCTTCGAGGATGTCCTCAGCGTCGAGGAACATGTACTAGGGTGTATGTGCGACTCGTTCAGATCATGAGCTAGAACAAATGAGACGATTTTTACAGTATCAATGACTCGTACCAATGAATAGAATGGAAGAACTCCATTCACTATCGAAAAATAAAGATCTCTCGTATACCTCTATTTGCATGGAATTTATGGTTTCCATTGGTGCAAATCCAATCACCTCGATTTGAGATGAAAAGCAATTCCCATTGGTAGCAAATGGTTATCCATTAAGCGGGGGAATGATATTTAAGAAGCAGAAAGATTATGCTCCTACTCTTGCAAGAACGGACTAACAGGGTCAGCTACCTATTCAACCTTCATAATTAAATGCCGTCACTGTATGGATAGATCCCATTGAAAAAAGACCTATTACTCGATAATTCATCGGTAGAGCCAAAGAGCGTGAACTGTACAAGTTACCAATAACATTGATTAAATGAGGAAAGGGGCTCCGGTGTATAGAGAGGACCTCGCCGTTTAAGAAGTAACCATAGAAACGATGGAAGCCACTATTTGTCCATTTACGATTTATTTTATACCTAATATCGGTACAATTTCTTTTTTTTTTTTTTGAGGTGAAATGCCTGGAAGAAATAAAAAAATCGTGGTTGGGAAGGTTATAGTAGCAAAAGCCATTGGAATTTGTATTTGAATTTTATACATCGGAAGAATCCGTTTTGTTATTAATAAACCAGGAGAGGGGAAAAGAATGACTGAAAGAAAAGAAATCAATTAGTTATTCATCCAAGTTTCTTTTGATTCAATGACCAGAGTTAGACGAAGATATATAGCTCGGAGACGTAGAACAAAAATTCGTTTATTTGCAGCAACCTTTCGAGGGGCTCATTCAAGACTTACTCGAACTACTACTCAACAGAAAATGAGAGCTTTGGTTTCCACTCATCGGGATAGAGGCAGGCGAAAGAGAAGTTTTCGTCGTTTGTGGATCACTCGGATAAATGCAGTAACTCGTGAGAATAGGGGATCCCATAGTTATAGTCGATTAATACTTGATCTGTACAAGAGGCAGTTGCTTCTTAATCGTAAAATACCTGCACAAATAGCCATATCAAATAGGAATTGTCTTGACACGATTTCCAATGCGATCATCAAATAAGGAGATTGGAAGGAATTCACTGGAATACTTTAAACGGAGTTCCCCGGAGAATGAACTCCGGGAGGGTATAGTAGAAATTCGTATGATAAGATAAGTAGTAGGAATGAACGAACACGTTTCAATAAAAAAAAAAAAGATTTATTCTTCCCCCATTCTTTTTTTTATTATTACATTACGGCGCGACAATCTCTCGGCTTTTTCGAACAAAACTTCAATCTGAGTTCGAATTAGAGTTTTGATTCGATTGAGGAATAGGCTTATTTATTTCTGGTTCTAGGACCAGTAGTTCTAGGGATCGACCCGGTTCTCTCAAATTGTTTCTCATTATTAAGAAAAGGTAACGAAGATAAAATACGAGCTTGTTTTATAGCAATAGTAATTAATCGTTGTTGTTTCAAGGTTAATCTATTCACTCGTCTAGATAATATTTTTCCTTGTTCACTAATAAATTGATTAATTAAACTCATGTTTCTATAATCAATTCGATCCCCCGATCCAATTGGGGGCAAACGCCTATGAAAAGATCGCTTGGATTTATGAAAGGGCCGCTTGGATTTATCCATGGTTTATTTCTGATTTCTAAAATCCTATTTCTTCATTCATTTCGGATCCGACCAAAATAGGACTGGATTTGTATATATTATATATGTATATGTAATTTATTCCTCTTCCTTGGAAGAGTGGCACACGCGTTCCGTTCGATTTATTTCTTTATCTCCCCATGAATCGTATGTTTGTAACAATAAGGGCAGAATTTTTTCAAGTCCAATTGACTAGGTGTATTGTGTCGATTCTTTTGAGTAATATATCTGGAAATGCCCCGCGATTCTTTATTCAAACCATTTCGGACACAACTGGTACATTCCAAAATAACTACTACTCTGACATCTTTACCCTTAGCCATGAACCTCCTTTGGATTTTGAATTCACTCAATTCTTCTATTTTCGATTCGAACCGAAGCGAAGAAGAAAGGAATGAAAAATAAATAGACGAGAAGTTGCTAACTCGAAATCCAATTCAATTATGAAAGATTTCGTTGCAATCAATAGAGTAATCAAATTATTAAGTAATACAAATATTTCTAACTATCAATTATTCCCAATCCCAGTATTTTATTTAGTATCTTGTATGATCTTGAACAGCCTGCCCTCGACCCACATTTCCTTTTCTGTTCTCCCTATATTAACCCGAACCCGAGTTTCAATGAGATTCAATCCACTTTTATTCTTTACTCTTTCTTTCCTATCCTAAAGAACTGAAAAAAGGGGGGGGTTAGTCGCAGAGAATTTATTGTATCTCTAATCTTCTTGATCCCTTCCCATGTCAATAACTAGAATGAAAAAAAGGGGAATGTCAACGCATCTGGGAATAAACGATTGATCTCTATCAATAGACCCGCCAAAGACCCGAACCATAGAGTAGTTAGCACAGGTGCCGTGGAGAGATATGTTTTTATATCTCGCATTGAAAATCCTCCTTCTTTTTCTTTAACTTTATTGACTTTATTGTATATTGTAATACATATATGATCAGATGCATATGTAGTTAAAGATCATTTGTACGGGGAATCTCTAACCAAAATGGATATATACAACGATCCGGTAGATGAAATCTACCTGTCCCTAAAACAGAAAAAGATGAACCCTCCTTCCTGAGCACTACTGATAAATATTCATTCCTTTATACGTTTATACGTTAGGTATGTATATAATTCTTTATGAGAATGAAACCAAAAAACCAAAAAGAAGAAATGGCAAAAGAAATTCTATTTAGATAGAGGAAATTAGGATGTGGAAAACAAAACATGGATTCCCTACAATGGCACTGTACAACAAATGAAAGGGATGTAGCGCAGCTTGGTAGCGCGTTTGTTTTGGGTACAAAATGTCACGGGTTCAAATCCTGTCATCCCTACTTATCACTTCTCCTATGGACAGTAACGAGGGGTCAATTGAGATCGATTAAAATTGGACACAATCTACCATTTTATGATACTATACATACAAGATGTATTGGGGGTACAAAAAGAATCCTTTTCTTGACATCCGTATCTCCCATCATAATAAAGCGCTCTTAGTTCAGTTCGGTAGAACGTGGGTCTCCAAAACCCGATGTCGTAGGTTCAAATCCTACAGAGCGTGATTCTGTTCTTTTAATGTTGAATCACAATAAAATAACTTCAC